TCTTGATCCATTTGTTGACAAAGATATTGTGTCTAGGATCCCGTTTGCAGATCTGAGGACATGTCTGTCTAAGGAAGGCGTATCTTTAAAGTAAGGGGGTGTGACCTTGCGGTGGGAGAAAAAATAGGGTAAAATAATTACGCAAGGCATTAGTTAAGTCTATATACATATCATGGTATTATTCTTGTTTTTGGGGTTTGGCAAGAGTATCAATAATACTTTGATTTTTGACTTAACGGGGGGTAAGGGGGGTTTGCCACATGAAAGCGTATGCGTATGCGTATGCGTATGCGTATGCGTATGCGTATGCGTATGCGTATGCGTATGCGTATGCGTATGCGTATGCGTATGCGTATGCGTATGCGTATGCGTATGCGTATGCGTATGCGTATGCGTATGCGTATGCGTATGCGTATGCGTATGCGTATGCGTATGCGTATGCGTATGCGTATGCGTATGCGTATGCGTATGCGTATGCGTATGCGTATGCGTATGCGTATGCGTATGCGTATGCGTATGCGTATGCGTATGCGTATGCGTATGCGTATGATGTCCTGTAACCATTAACTGTTTTATACCTGCTTAATGGGTATGTCAGGTTGGACTGTCTTATGTAAAAGAACCAAGTACATGTCATTGTATCATTCACTTTAAATGTCCCGCTCCTCATTATGCGGGTGGAGAAGGTACATTAAAATGCTCGTCCGGAATGATATAGCTCCGGGTCAGGGCCTTTGACGGCCATTGCTGAGTCGAAGCATCCCCAAAATATAAAAATACCAAGGGCATGGCAGTGCAGTTATGCCGCGGCATGGGCTGATTAGTCATGAATCCATCGAGATGTCTTATTTAAGGGGAACGAGTGGGCGATCTTAGTTTTATGTGCCTGAAGTAAGAACCAGATGTCGTTTACGACCCAATCTTTAGAAACCCCCACGTGTTATGGGCCCGGGGCGAGGAGGGTAGTACTTATTGGGCGGGTTGATGGTTTCACGGAGGTTGTTAAGTCATGAAACCTACTTTGGTTGGGGATAGTCGTGTTGTTTTGGACTGTTTTCATTTGATGGGGTATGTACGATCACGCATTTGATGTGGTATGTAATATTAATATCTTCATATACTTGCTTGATATTCATGTGGTGTACAATGTTATGTACAGTTATACATATAATGTATTATGTGGTATTAACATTTTCATATACTTGTTTGATATTAGTGTGGAGTATAATTTTATGTACAGTTATACATATAATGTATTATGCGGTGTTTATATTTTCATGTACTTGCTTGATATTCATGTGGACAATAATAATATGCACAATTATACATATGGTATTACATTTCACGCTCTTGTGTAAGTGGGACTTGTTTATATGTAGTTGTGTGGTGTCTGGGTAAGTTGATTGTGTATGTAGTTATATGGGCTGGGGCTAGAGTTTATGTCCGTTATGCTAGTACGTGTTTCAAGAGGTAGTTTAATTAGAATTTCAGCTTTGGGTGCTGATGGCAGGGTTTAAACCTTTCTCTTGAGTCTTTGGGGAGGGAGTCTCTCCCTTTTCTGGTTTACAAGACCAGTGTAATTAATATACTACATAGACTCTTCACTTTAATAGGTGGTTTTCTAGGAGGCTAGTCAGTGGTATTAGTGCGGTAATGATTAGAAAATATAAGATTGATGCTAGTTGTCCAATAATAATGTAGGGGTGTTCGACTGGCTGTCCTCCAATTCATGTTAGAGTTAAGAGGTCTGCTACTAATAGTCAGAATATGCATTGGCTGAGAGGGCGGAAGGTTATGCTACGTTGTTTAGATGTATGGAGGAGTGGGATAATAATAAGGACTAAGATTGAGAGTACCAGAGCAAGTACTCCGCCTAGTTTGTTGGGGATTGATCGTAGAATTGCATATGCAAATAGGAAATATCACTCTGGTTTGATATGAGGAGGAGTATTGAGTGGGTTGGCTGGGGAGTAGTTGTCTGGGTCTCCTAGTATGTCAGGGGAGAATAGGACTAAAGCCAGAAGGCTTGTGATTATTGCTAGGAGGCCTAAGATATCTTTAATTGTATAGTAGGGATGAAAGGGGATTATATCTATGTTAGAGGGAATTCCTGTTGGGTTATTAGACCCAGTTTCGTGAAGAAATAAGAGGTGCACTATAACTATGGCAGAGATAATGAAGGGAAATAGGAAATGGAATGCGAAGAACCGGGTTAATGTGGCTTTATCTACGGAAAATCCGCCTCAGATTCATTCGACAAGGTCTGTTCCAATATATGGGATTGCGGACAATAAATTAGTAATTACAGTTGCCCCTCAAAAAGATATTTGGCCTCATGGGAGTACGTATCCTATAAAGGCAGTGGCTATGACAGCGAATAGTAGAATAACGCCCACGTTTCAAGTCTCTGTATACATATAGGATCCATAGTAGAGGCCTCGGCCGATATGCAGGTAAAGGCAAATGAAAAATATAGAAGCTCCGTTGGCATGAAGATATCGTAATACTCAGCCATAGTTTACATCTCGGCAAATATGAGTGACAGAACTAAAGGCTGTTGTGGTATCTGATGTATAATGTATGGCTAAAAAAAGTCCTGTTAAAATTTGTAGTGCTAGGCAAATGCCTAGGAGAGACCCGAAGTTTCACCATGATGAGATGTTTGAGGGGGCAGGTAGGTCAATGAATGAGTCATTAATAATTTTTATAAGGGGGTGGGACTTTCGAATGTTGGTCATTAGTTGTTCTTGTAGTTGAAATACAACGATGATTTTTCGTGTCATTAGTCGTGGGTATATCCATGTAAGAATAATGTTGATTTATATCTTATTTGTCTTGAGCACTATTTTTGTAGTTGGTTTCGTTGGGTTTTCTTCAAAGCCATCTCCAGTCTATGGTGGGATTGGGCTAATTGTAAGTGGTGGAGTCGGTTGTGGTATTGTTGTGAGTTTTGGCGGTTCATTTTTGGGTTTAATGGTGTTTTTAATTTATTTGGGTGGCATGCTTGTGGTTTTTGGATATACAACGGCTATGGCTATGGAGCAATATCCTGAGGTGTGGGCGTCTAATATGGTTGTGCTTGGGTCTTTTATTGTTGGGTTAATTATAGAGTGCATGTTAGTCTTATACGTGTTAGTTGATGGGGAATTTGGATTAATTGTTAAATTTAATGAGGTTGGAGACTGGGTCATTTATGATGTGTCTAGTTCAGATATTATTAGTGGTGAGACCATGGGTGTTGCTGCATTATATAGTTATGGTAGTTGACTGGTAATTATTACTGGTTGGTCCTTACTTATTGGTGTAGTAATTATTTTAGAGATTACTCGAGGAAATTAAATATAGTTATAGCAATAGTGATTGTAATGAGGAAAGACAGGAAATAAAATTTGATTAGGCCCATTTGGCTGGAGATTGTGATTGAGGAATTTCGTTGAATCTTAGATACTAATTTTGGTAATATATTTTCTAATCACTCTAGGTCCATAATTATAGTGGCTAATTTTTGGCTGATGAATAGTTTTGTCAGGGGACCAGTTCGGTGAATAATGTGGGGAAAGTATCCTAGCAAAGTTGAGAATTTAAATATGGTTGATGGGTAGTTGTGTTTTAAGTTTTGGGTGGTGTAGTTGAGCTCTAAGGCGATAGTAAATCCTATTAGGGTCACTATTAGGGCGGTGAGTTTTAGGTATAGTGGTATGGTTATTTGGGGTACAGTTGAGGGGGTTACGTTATTAGAAATAATAAATCCGGCAAAGATGCTGCCAATTAAGAGTCGAGTAATTGAGTTTATTAATATAGGGTTGTTTTCATTAATTGTAATTAGAGGGGAATGTCGGGGTTTTCCGAGTGTAGCAAAGAAAATAATTCGGGTACTATATACGGCCGTTAGTGAAGTAGCGAGTAGGGTTATTAATAGGGCTCAGGCGTTTGTGTAGGATATATTGGCGGTTTCAATAATTAGGTCTTTTGAATAAAATCCTGTTAGAAAAGGTATCCCTGTTAGTGCAAGGCTTCCGACGATCAGGGCGGTAGTTGTAAAAGGTATTAATTTAAACAGACCTCCTATTTTTCGAATATCTTGTTCATCGTTTAGGCTGTGGATAATAGATCCGGAGCATATGAATAGTATTGCTTTAAAAAATGCGTGTGTGCAAATGTGGAGAAATGCCAGTTGGGGTTGGTTAATGCCAATTGTGACTATTATAAGGCCTAATTGACTTGAAGTAGAGAAAGCTACAATTTTTTTAATGTCATTTTGGGTTAGTGCACAGATAGCTGTGAAAAGGGTAGTGCCAGCTCCTAGGCATAGTGTTATTGTTTGAATCAATTTATTATCTTCTATCAAAGGGTAGAAGCGAATAAGCAGAAAAATGCCCGCAACAACTATTGTGCTGGAGTGCAGTAGAGCTGAGACTGGGGTGGGTCCCTCTATAGCTGAAGGAAGTCAGGGATGTAGGCTAAACTGAGCGGATTTACCTGTGGCAGCCAGTAGTAGTCCTATTAGTGGAAGAGTGGTGTTTTCCGTGGTTAGAGCAAAGATCTGTTGAATTTCTCATGAGTTAGAGTTTATAATAAATCATGCTATGGATAAAATAAAGCCGATATCTCCGATGCGATTGTACAGGATTGCTTGAAGTGCGGCTGTGTTGGCATCTGTTCGGCCATATCATCAGCCAATGAGTAAGAAGGATATAATACCTACTCCTTCTCAGCCAATAAACAATTGGAAAATATTATTAGCAGTGACAAGAATTAGCATAGTGATTAAGAATGTTAGCAAGTACTTAAAAAAGCGGCTAATATTGGGGTCTGAGTGCATGTATCATATTGAAAATTCTATGATGGATCAGGTAATAAATAGGGCGATGGGTATAAATATTATAGAGAAGAAATCTAATTTGAAACTAAGAGATAGTTTTATGGTTTGGATCGTTATTCAGTGTCAGTTTGAAATTATTATTTCCTGTCCTGATTGGATAAATATGATAGTTGGAGGTAGGCTAATCATAAAAGAGTATGAAGTTATTGTTTTAGCATATTTGGGGTAGTAATTATTGCTTGAAGAGTTGGTAGTAGAATTTATAAGAGGCAGTGCTAGAATAGTTAGTGATATAATTATTATAGTTGATAGTAGGTTTATAACTTTTATTTGGAGTTGCACCAATTTTTTGGTTCCTAAGACCAACGGATTACTTCTATCCTTTAAAAGCTTGAAAAAGCCGCACTGTTTAGGTGCGGATGCATGAGTTAGCAGTTCTTGCACTTTTTCGGTAAATAAGAAATTTTATTTTTCTATTATTAGATTCACAATCTAAGGTTTTTGTTAAACTATATTTACAGTATGGGGTTCCTAGAATAATTTGTGGACTAATCATTAGTAGTAGTAAGGGTATTAGGTGGAGTGATATAAGGGTATTTTCTCGAGTAAAAGATGGTTTAATACTATTAATGTGATAAGTGTATTTTCCTCGTTGAGTTGTGATAAGTATATACAGTGTATACAGAGCAGTAATTGTAATATTGATGCCTAAGGGGAATATAGATAAGTTTGATCATGAGAACATGGCTATAGTTACAAATAGTTCTCCTATTAGATTAATAGAGGGGGGTAGGGCTAGGTTTGCCAGGCTTGCTATTAGTCATCAGGCTGCTATTAGGGGTAAGATCATCTGCAGGCCCCGGGCCAGTAGTATAGTTCGACTATGAGTTCGTTCATAATTAGAATTTGCTAGACAAAATAGTATTGAGGATGTTAGCCCATGTGCGATTATTAATGCTGTGGCCCCTATAAAGCTTCAGGGGGTTTGAATCAAAATTGCTATAATAACAAGCGCTATATGACTGACGGAGGAATAGGCGATTAATGATTTTAGATCTGTTTGGCGTAAGCAGATAGAGCTGGTTATGATTATGCCTCACAGTGACAGAATTAAAAAGGGATACGCTATAAGATTAGTAGTTGGGTTTAATATTAGGGTAATTCGTAGCATACCATATCCACCTAGTTTTAGTAGGATGGCCGCTAGTACTATGGATCCTGCAATTGGGGCTTCTACGTGGGCCTTAGGTAGTCAGAGATGGAGGCCATATAGGGGCATTTTTACTATGAATGCCAGTATATATGCTAATCACATGGCGAGGTCGGTCCAAAGATAGTGTGATGGGTTAATTCAATATTGAAGTAGTAGTAAATTTAGTGAGCCTGTTTTGTTCTGGGTGTAGAGTAGCGCAACTAGCAGAGGTAAAGACCCCGCTAGAGTATAAAAGAGAAAATAGGTCCCGGCATTTAGTCGTTCAGTCTGACCCCCCCATCGGGTAATTATAATGAGGGTGGGTAATAGTGTGGCTTCGAATAAAATGTAGAATATAATTAGCTCAGTGGCGGAGAATGTTATAATTAGGAAGACTTGTAGTAAAATTATTATGGTAATATATAATTTTTTTTGTGAGGTAGAACTTTTAGATAGGTGGTGTTGGCTGGCAATAATCATAAGTGGGAGGAGTCATACTGTTAATATTATCAGTGGAGTTGATAGGGAGTCGGAGAAGAAAAGTAGAGACAAGTTTAAGCTGTTATCGCAGGGCTGGTTTATTAGGGGTAAGCATGTTATGCTAATTATCAGACTATAAGCTGTGGAGTTAATTCAGATTATATTATTTTTTGAAAGTCATGTGAGGGGAATTAATATGATTGTGGGAAGGATAGTTTTTAGCATTGGAGTAGATTAAGATTTTGAACGTAGTCAGTCCCGTATGTATTAGATACTGCTACTAGTAGAGAAAGGCCTAGTGCTGCTTCGCAGGCAGCGAACACTAATAGGATAATAGGCAGTATGTTGGTTAAAGTTGTGTGAGCAGTAAGAGTTGTAATAGTAATTAGTACAAATAGGGAGAGTATTAGTCCTTCTAGGCATAGAAGTGATGATATTAGGTGTGATCGGTATATGAGTAGGCCTAGAAGAGAGATGATAAATGCTATTATAATGTTTATATGGGTTAGAGACATGTTGATAATTATGTATTATAATCATAATTTAATGAGTCGAAATCATTTGTTTTATTTTAAACTAATTATCATATTCAGATCATTCTAACCCTTTTTGTATTCATTCGTAGGCCAAGCTAATAATTAATAGTGAGATTAGAAATAGGGATATTAATAGTATAGATGTTAATTTATTAGTTTGGGAGGCTCATGGAAGGGGTAGTAGAAGCGCAATTTCTAGGTCAAATAGTAAGAAAGTAATGGCTACTAGGAAGAATTTTATGGAAAAAGGAAGACGGGCTGATCCTATAGGGTCAAAGCCACATTCATACGGACTCGACTTTTCGGCGTAGATATTTATTTGGGGGAGCCAAAATGCGATTGTTACTAATAATGTTGCTAGCAGGGTGTTAATAAGTAGTGTCAGTATAAAGTTTATTATTCTTTCTCGGGGTCTATCCGAGTCCTGCTAATTGGAAGTCAGCTGTACTGATTTATACTAAAAGAATAAGAACCTCATCAATAGATAGAGACATATAGGAACAGTCATACGACATCTACAAAGTGTCAGTATCAAGCTGCGGCTTCAAATCCGAAGTGGTGGCTGGATGTAAAGTGAAAGTTTAATTGGCGTAGAAAGCATACAATAAGGAATGTTGATCCAATAATGACATGGAGGCCATGGAATCCTGTTGCTATAAAGAAAGTAGACCCGTAGACGCCATCTGAAATAGTAAATGGTGTTTCATAATACTCAGAGGCTTGTAGTAGTGTAAAATAGAGTCCTAGAATAATAGTAATAAGTAGTGCCTGCATTATATGCTTTCGATTTCCCTCTATAAGACTATGGTGGGCTCATGTAATAGATACTCCAGAAGCTAGCAGTACAGATGTATTAAGAAGGGGCACTTCCATTGGGTTAAGGGGAGTAATACCTGCTGGTGGTCAATAGCCTCCTAGTTCTAGGGTGGGGGCCAGACTTGAGTGATAAAAAGCTCAGAAGAACCCCGAAAAGAAAAATACTTCTGAGGCAATGAACAGGATTATTCCATAGCGGAGTCCTTTTTGTACAATTGGTGTATGATGCCCTTGAAATGTACTCTCTCGAACGACGTCTCGTCACCACTGATATATTGTCAACATATTAGTAGTCAGGCCAATTAGTAATAGGAGTGTTGAATTAAAGTGAAATCACATTACTAGGCCAGAAGTTAGTAGAAGGGCTGAGAGGGCTCCTGTTAATGGTCAAGGGCTAGGGTTGACTATGTGATATGCATGCGTTTGGTGAGTCATTAGGTGTTATCATGTAGGTACAGGCTCACTAGCAGAGTGAAAACGTAGGCTTGAATAAGGGCAACAGCGAACTCTAATACTGTTAACAATACAAGAATAATAAATGTAATAGAGGCTGTGGTTATGCTAATATTTATTAGAGCTAATGTAGCGCCCCCGATTAAGTGAATTAATAGATGTCCTGCGGTAATATTTGCTGTAAGTCGTACTGCCAGTGCCAGAGGTTGAATAAATAAACTAATTGTTTCAATAATAATTAACATAGGAATTAGGAGCGGCGGTGTGCCCTGAGGTAAGAAGTGTGCGAGAGATGCTTTTGTTTTATAGCGAAAACCTAAAATTACAGTACCTGCTCAAAGAGGGATGGCCATTCCGAGATTTATTGATAGCTGTGTAGTTGGTGTAAATGAGTGAGGTAAGAGACCTAATAGGTTTGTAGAGCCAATAAATATAATTAGTGAGATCAATATTAATGTCCAAGTCTTGCCCTTTTTGTTATGAATCGTTATTATTTGTTTTGTGGTTACACGAATGAGTCACTGTTGAAGTGTAACTAAACGATTATTGATTAAACGTATTGTTGATGGAAAAAGAATGCTGGGAAATAAGATAATGAAGATCACAATAGGCAGGCCTATTATCGTAGGGGTAGTGAAAGAGGCAAATAAATTTTCGTTCATTTGATTTCTCAGGGGTTTGTGTATTTATGGGATTCAACGGTCAAGGGTCCGGGGCTTGAATAATAGAGATGCTTTGAGATATTTAGTTGAAATATAATAAATAATGTCATGATTATTGATATAATTGTAATTAATCAAGTGGATGTGTCTAATTGTGGCATATCATTAAGGAAAGATTCAGACTCTCATTCTCTAACTTAAAAGGTTAGTGCTAATTAGCTTCTTAATGAGTCTATAATACTGATGAAGATCATTTTTCAAAGTATTTTAATGGGACTATTTCAAGAACAATGGGTATAAAGCTGTGATTGGATCCACAAATTTCGGAACACTGTCCATAATATAAGCCTGGTCGGGTGGATAGTAGCGTTGTTTGGTTAAGACGCCCTGGAATGGCATCTGTTTTTAATTGTAAAGAGGGAATGGCTCAGGAGTGCAGTACGTCTTCTGACGAGATTAACACTCGGACCGTTAATTCAGCAGGTAAAACTACTCGGTTATCAACCTCAAGTAAACGAAACTGCCCAGGAGTTAATTCGTGAGTTGGGATTATATATGAATCAAACACAAGGTCCTCATAATCTGTGTACTCATAGCTCCAGTATCATTGGTGACCGAGAGTTTTAATGGTAACAGACGGGTCATTAATTTCATCTATCATATAAAGAATTCGCAGTGAAGGGAGGGCAATTATAATTAAAATAATAGCTGGTAAGATTGTTCAGATTGTTTCTACCTCTTGAGCATCTATTGTACTCGTGTGAGTTAAGCTAGTTGTTAGCATGAGCGAGATAATGTATAGTACAAGGGAGCTAATTAAGAATACAATCATTAGGGCGTGATCATGGAAATTTGACAATTCTTCTATAATAGGGGATGTTGCGTCTTGAAGTCCTAGTTGGAGAGGATATGCCATAGAGGCATATAGGGCTTTCACCTATAACTTAACTTTGACAAAGTTATGTAAATTTTACTAATACCTCATTTATTAAGAGAGACATAATGGTTATGATATCGGCTTGAAACCGGTTTTAGGAGGTTCGAAACCTTCCTCTCTTGCGTTCGGCTTATTTACGGTTTACGTAAGAGGGTTCCTCGAATGTGTGATAAGGTGGAGGGCATCCATGAAGTCATTCGAGATTTGTCAGAGGTAGCTCCACTGCTAGTACTTCTCGCTTGGATGCAAATGCCTCTCATACTATAAAGACCATTAGCACAACAGCTGTTAGGGAAATAAAGGAGCCCATGGAAGAAATAGTATTTCAAGTGGTATAGGCATCAGGGTAATCTGAATAGCGCCGTGGTATGCCGGACAATCCTAAGAAATGTTGAGGGAAGAAGGTTATATTAACTCCTACAAACATAATTAAGAAGTGAATTTTTGCTCAGGTTGTGCTTATTGTGTAGCCTGAGAATAAAGGGAATCAGTGCACGAAGCCTGCTATAATGGCGAATACTGCTCCTATAGATAAGACATAGTGGAAGTGAGCTACTACATAGTAGGTATCATGAAGGACAATGTCGAGAGAAGAGTTAGCAAGTACAATGCCTGTTAGGCCCCCTACTGTAAATAGAAAAATAAAGCCCAAGGCTCAGAGCATAGCTGGAGACCATTTAATATTACCCCCATGAAGGGTGGCTAATCAGCTAAATACCTTAACTCCAGTGGGGATCGCAATAATTATAGTGGCAGAGGTGAAATAAGCTCGAGTGTCTACGTCTATGCCCACTGTAAACATATGGTGGGCTCATACAATAAATCCTAAAAATCCAATAGACATTATTGCCCACACCATTCCCATATACCCAAAGGGCTCTTTTTTCCCCGAATAATATGTAACAATATGGGAGATGATACCAAAGCCAGGCAGAATCAAGATATATACTTCTGGGTGTCCAAAAAATCAGAATAGGTGTTGGTATAGGATTGGATCTCCTCCCCCAGCAGGGTCGAAAAAAGTTGTATTTAGGTTCCGGTCTGTTAGTAGTATTGTAATCCCGGCAGCTAGCACAGGAAGTGACAGTAGGAGAAGAACAGCCGTGATTAAGACTGATCAGACAAATAAGGGTGTTTGATATTGAGAAAGAGCGGGGGGTTTTATATTAATAATTGTAGTAATGAAATTAATTGCCCCTAGAATTGAGGACACACCTGCTAAGTGCAAGGAGAAAATAGCTAAATCAACAGAGGCTCCTGCATGAGCAAGATTTCCTGCTAAAGGGGGATAGACTGTTCAGCCGGTACCCGCCCCAGCTTCTACTGCAGATGAGGCCAAGAGTAGCAGAAAGGAAGGAGGGAGTAGTCAGAAGCTTATGTTATTTATTCGAGGAAAAGCTATATCAGGGGCTCCAATCATTAGTGGTACTAGTCAGTTTCCAAAGCCTCCAATCATAATAGGCATTACTATAAAGAAAATTATTACAAAAGCATGGGCGGTAACGATTACGTTATAAATCTGATCATCCCCCAACAGGGCCCCTGGTTGACCCAGTTCGGCGCGAATTAGTAGGCTTAGTGCAGTGCCCACCATGCCAGCTCAAGCACCAAATAGAAGGTATAAGGTGCCAATATCTTTGTGGTTAGTTGAAAATAATCATCGATTGATGAACATAGGTAAAATGGCCGAGTAGGTATTAGACTGTAAATCTAAGGACAGAGGTAAAAATAGACCCTCTTTTTACCAGGCCCTGTGGTGTAATTCACATTGAATTGCAAATTCAAAGAAGCAGCTTCAATCCTGCCGGGGCTTCTCCCGCCTTTTTTTTCTCTCGGCGGGAGAAGTAGATTGAAGCCAGTTATTTAGGGTGTTTAGCTGTTAACTAATTTTTCGTGGGTTTTAATCTCACCAATCTAGGAAGGGCTTAGCTTAATTAAAGTAATTGATTTGCGTTCATTTGATGTAGGATAGAGTTCTGCAGTCCTTAGTGTCAGGAGTTAAACAGTGCATATTTTCTTGAGGCTTTGAAGGCCTCTGGTCTAAATAACCTAAACTCCTAGTCCAGGATCAATATTATTGGTGATATTGGGAGAATAAGGGTGGAGATGGTGATTATAAGGGGTATGCATATTATTTGTTTTGAGTTTTTAAGTTGTCAGTTGATTTTTGTATTATTTGTTGTGGGAAATATTGTGAGTGATGTGGTATATGTGATTCGTGTATAGAAATATAGATTTAGTAAGGCAAGGAGGGCTATTATAGTGGATATAGTAATGTTATTATTTTTTACTATTTCTTGAATAATTAATCATTTTGGCAGGAAGCCAGTTAGTGGGGGTAGGCCTCCTAGGGATAGTATAATAATTAGAGTGATTGCGGTAATTAGGGGTATGTTATTTCATATGCGAGCTATTGAAGTTGTCGTAGTTGCTGAGTTAATTATTAGTAACATAAAGGTTGTAATTGTTATTGGGATATAGATGTACAGGTTTAGTAATATTATGGTAGGATTATAAATTAGGATGGAAATTATTCAGCCTATGTGGGCGATAGAGGAATAAGCCAAGATTTTACGCAGCTGAGTTTGGTTTAGTCCTCCTCACCCCCCAATTGTAATTGATAAGAGAGATATGGTTATTAAAAGTGTTGTATTTATAAGGGGTGTAATTATATAGAGGATTGATAAAGGTGCCAATTTCTGTCATGTTAATATAATTAATCCTGATGATAGTGGAATGCCTTGGGCCACTTCTGGCACTCATAGGTGAAATGGGGTGAGTCCGAGTTTTATTGCAAGAGCTAATGTTATTATGGTTGATGCTGTTGGATTGATTATTTTCATGATGGATCAATGACCAGTATGTAGTAAGTTAATGGTTGCGGCTATTATTAAGAGTATAGAGGCGGTTGCTTGTGTTAGGAAATATTTTGTTGCTGCTTCTGTGGATCGCGGGTTATGCTGTTTTGTTAGTAAGGGAATAATAGCTAGTATATTTATTTCAAATCCTACTCAGACTATAAATCAGTGTGTACTTGTTATAACTAACAGGGTTCCTGAGATTATTGTTGCTATAATTAGGGAGAATGTTAGAGGGTTGATTAGTACGGGAAGGGTATAACCAACATTTTCGGGGTATGGGCCCGATAGCTTATTTAGCTGACCTTACTTAGAGTTTGGTGTGAGGTAGGTAGCACAAAGAATTTTGAATTCTTAGGGGTAGGTTCAATTCCTATAATTCTAGAAATAAGGGGGTTAGACCCCTATGTTTTACTCTATCAAAGTAACTCTTTTATCAGACATATTTCTTATGTCAGGGGAGGAATGCTTGCTAGGATAATTGGCAGGGTTGTGTGTCATATACATATTACCAAAGTAATGGGCAAAAAATTTTTTCACAGTAAGTGTATTAGTTGGTCGTATCGGAATCGTGGGTATGATGCTCGAATTCATAGGAAAAATGCTGTGAGTAGTAGCACTTTAATTATTAGGTTAGTGGTAAACATTTCTGGGAGTAACGGGTTTTTATATGTCCCTAAAAATATAGTAGCTGTAAGAACGTTTATTATAATAATGTTAGCATACTCTGCAAGGAAGAAGAGGGCAAAGGGGCCTCCAGCGTATTCAACATTAAATCCTGACACTAATTCTGATTCTCCTTCTGTCAGGTCGAAAGGTGCTCGATTAGTTTCGGCCAGGGTAGAGATAAATCATATTATGGCTAGGGGTCAGGATGGGAGAGCTAGTCAAATATATTCTTGGGTTGTGGCCAGTGTTGATAATGTAAAAGAGCCATTTAGAAGCAGAATGGACAGAACAATAATTGCCAGAGTTACTTCATAAGAGATTGTCTGAGCTACTGCTCGTAGAGCACCGATTAGTGCATATTTTGAGTTGGAGGCCCACCCTGATCATAGAATTGCATAGACGGCTAGACTTGATAGGGCTAGCATAAATAGGATGCCTAGATTTATGTTTATCAGTGAATATGGCATTGGTAGTGGGGCCCATATTATCAGTGCTAGGGTTAGTGCTAATGTTGGTGCGATAATAAATAGAGTTAGGGAAGATGTTGATGGTTGTAGGGGTTCTTTGGTGAATAGTTTGACTGCATCAGCAATTGGTTGAAGTAACCCGTAGGGACCTACAACATTAGGCCCCTTTCGGAGTTGTATATAACCTAATACTTTCCGCTCTAATAAAGTCAGGAATGCTACGGCTAGAAGGACTGGGATAATTGTGATTAATAAATTTATAAAATACATATTAATATTAAAGGAAGGAATTGAACCTTCGGTCTTAAAAGCTTAAGTTTTATGCAATTACCGGTCTCTGCCACTTTAACTAGGCCCTTCTCTCGGGCAGTTTATGGGTACATTGGATTAAGATTAGTTCATCCATTAATCATTAAGGCGCTTATTTTAAGTGGGCCTTGTCTCTCTTGTCCTTTCGTACTAGGAGGGACTTATAAATAGATAGAAACCGACCTGGATTACTCCGGTCTGAACTCAGATCACGTAGGACTTTAATCGTTGAACAAACGAACACATTAATAGCTGCTGCACCATTGGGATGTCCTGATCCAACATCGAGGTCGTAAACCCTAATTGTCGATATGGACTCTAAAATAGGATTGCGCTGTTATCCCTAGGGTAACTTATTTCGTTGATCGCTATTAGCGGATCAATATATAGTAAGATAACCTTGGCTTGTGGGTCTCAGTAGATTTATCTCGGAAGTTGATTTTTATTCCGAGGTCGCCCCAACCTAAATTGTTAACTTAGTCAAGTTTAATTTGTTTCCCATAGGTTGGTACTATAGCTTGTAAGTTAATTAATTGAAGCTCCATAGGGTCTTCTCGTCTTATTTTTTAATTCCCGCCTCTTCACGGGAGTGTCAATTTCACTGATTAAAAGTAAGAGACAGTTAAACCCTCGTGGGGCCATTCATACAAGTCCCTATTTAGAGAACAAGTGATTATGCTACCTTTGCACGGTCAGGATACCGCGGCCGTTTAACTGGAGTCACTGGGCAGGCAGTGCCTCTAATACTTTTTATGCTAGAGGTGATGTTTTTGGTAAACAGGCGGGGTTTGTGTTTGCCGAGTTCCTTTTACTTTTTTTAATCTTTCCTTACATGCACTCCTGTGTTGGGCTAACGATTCATGATAAAGGCTTAAGTTGAATATATATTTATTTCGATAATTATCAGTGAATTATTCGTTCTGATATACACGTGTGCGGGGAGAAGTGTTTCTTGTTACTCATATCAACATTGTTACTTCTAATTTGAGAATAGAATAATCCAGTTTTGCATTAGGAGCATCAATTGTTACAGGTAGAATTAGTTTTATGCACTGTTGAGCTTGAACGCTGTCTTATTTGGTGGCTGCTTTTAGGCCAACTATTGTGATTTATTTTTTTTTACTCTCTAATGGGGGTTGTATCCCGCGTCTGAAAGGCTGTACCCTTTTAGACTATCAGTTAAGTCTACATTTTAATTTATCTGTTTTTGGTAGGCTTAAGTTAGAACTAAAATTCTGTTCTGGATAACCAGCTATCACCAGGCTCGGTAGGTTTATTGCCACTACCTAATAGTCATCTCACTATTTTGCCACATAGACGAGTTTGCTCTATTAAGCTGCTAGTAGGTAGCTCGTCTGGTTTCGGGTTAGTTAACTTTAATTCTTTTCGCTAATATCTTCTAGTTGAATCATTATGCAAAAGGTACAAGGGTTAAGCTTTGCTATTTTTTACTTACAGTCTTCTTTCATTTTTTCCCTTGCGGTACTCTCTCTATAGCGCCAGATATAATTTCTATCACCTATACTCTTATTATTATAAATGTTTTGGTTTAGTTTTATTAAGGTAGTTTTATGTAGTTTAATTTATGGGCTATATCTAGTTTCAAAGTGGTCAGTTTATATGAAATCTTCTAGGTGTAAACTAGGTGCTTTATATTTAAGCTACACTTTGAGTTGTCCAAGTGCACTTTCCAGTACACTTACCTTGTTACGACTTATCTCCTCTCATAAGTTAATATTATTTATATTTTAGGTAGTAATTAATATTTTTTACTTGAGGAGGGTGACGGGCGGTGTGTGCGTGCCTCATGGCCGGATTCAATTAAGCACTCTATTCTTAATTTACTACTAAATCCACCTTTAACTTCTTATTTCACATAAGTCTTCGTGAGTGTTGCTCCAGTTCGGAGAATGTAGCCCATTTCTCTCCAATCTATAAGCTACACCTTGACCTAACGTCTTTATGTTAGTATTTGTGCTTACTGTACTTCCTTTTTAGGGTTTGCTGAAGATGGCGGTATATAGGCTGATTTAGCAAAGATTGGTAAGGTGTATCGGGGTTTATCGATTACGGAACAGGCTCCTCTAGAAGGATGTAAGGCACCGCCAAGTCCTTTGAGTTTTTAGCTCTTGCTAGTAGTACTCTGGCGAATAATTTTGTTTTTAATTTTTTATGTTTAAGGCTAAGCATAGTGGGGTATCTAATCCCAGTTTGGATCTTAGCTGTCGTGTGTTCAGATTTTTTAAAGTTACTTTCGTTTTGTATCTTAATATAACTGGAGCTTTTTACAGCCTAGCTAGAATTTGACTTTATTAGTTTTTGGGCTCTAAAACACTCTTTACGCCGAACATTCATTAGCTTGGTCTAATCGTATGACCGCGGTGGCTGGCACGAAATTAACCAGCCCTCAATAATATAACTTAGTCAGACTTTCATTTATTGCTTAATTTTTGTCACTGCTGTTTCCCGTGGGGGCGTGGCTAAGCGAGGTGTCTTGAGCTACTTTTAGTGTGCTTGATACCGGCTCCTTATTACCACTGGGTGGTTTAGAAGGGCGTCTTCACTGGGGTGAGGATTCTTGCATGTGTAAATTTATTAATAGCTAATGAAAAGGCCAGGACCAAACCTTTGTGTTTATGGAGCGAGCGGGCTCATCCAAGCATTTTCAGTGCTTTGCTTTAGTGTTAAGCTACATCAAC